CCCCAGAAAATATTTTTAGTTCAATCTTTTTTTTTTTTTTCTCCACTCGGACCAATCCGCCTACTCGGCTTTTTATATTGAAAGTAATTCGTGTATCTACTCCAATGATACTATTGTTCCGTACCATTATGGAAGAAGATCCGGGTAAGATATGCACTTCCTCGGGAATGAAAAAAAATCGATCTATTTTGATTTGGTATTTTGGCCTAAATTCTTTTGTTCTTCGATACTCAATCAAATCCTCCTTTTTGACGATTGAATCCACCTCTATAGTCCCATATTTAGTAATTCCCGAACTATTTCTTCTGTATCGGGGATCATCGAAATAAGCAAGAATACTATTTATACGGAAAAGACCATTTGTGGGTATTTCAATCGAGATACCTGAACGGGGTATTAGTTCTTTTTCTTGTTCTTGATTAGATTGTAATGGAATGATGAATCTATTTCTTCGCCTCTTTGCCAATAAATCAGAATTATCGTCGAGAATGGCGGGATATATGAAATTACAATGGCCATTACATATGATTCGAGCAGGTCCTGAATAATCAAGAAACCACCCCCCCCTTTTACCAGAAGGATCCGACCTAAACAATTTGCGTCTCACTTGATCATTAGTCACCGAAAGGTTAGGAATATATTTTCGTTCGGCAGAAAGAGAATGAATATTTATTTGATCTTGATCCTTGTGGAGCGAAAAAGGGACTATACTGGATCTGTACGGAACCCCTGATAATATCCACAAATGACTTGTTTTTGGTAAGAGATGAACATTACCATATGTATATTCGGGTGCATGGTACACAGCGGTACTCCAGTGCATTTCTCCCTCTGAGTCAGAATAAATATGTTTTCGAACCCTCTCTTTAAAATTCAAGGTGGATGCTTCGGCGCGAATCTCAGCAATCACTTGTTCCGATTCTACATATTGATCATTTTTAACTAAAATAAAACTTTTTGGTGGAATATTCACATTATGTAGAATATCTTGACCCTCAATAGTTACATATAGGTCTATATAACATAGAAAAGCAGGATATCCATGACGTGTACGTGTGGGATGAACCAAATCTTCATTGAATTTTATTTTTCCATTATCAGGAGCTCGTACGTGTTCTGCAGTACCGCCTGTAAATACCCCACCGGTATGAAAAGTTCTTAGTGTTAGTTGAGTCCCCGGTTCCCCAATAGATTGACCCGCAATAATACCTACTGCTTCTCCCAATTCGACCAGGTCGCCATGAATGGGACTGCGGCCATAACATAATCGACAGATCCAAGATGTACTCCTGCAAGTAAAGGGGGTTCTAATAGATATTGGTTGTGCTCGAAAGGTTATGAATCGGTTGACAAGCCCAATCCCAATATCTTGATTTCTAATGGCAATGCATCGTGAACCGATATATATATTGTCTGCTAATACACGACCAATTAATGTTTGGATAAAAATTCTTTCTGTTATCATCCCATTTCGAGGACTCACAGAAATACCTCGGGTGGTGCCACAATCTGTTCTACGTACAACAATGTGTTGAACTACTTCAACAAGTCTGCGCGTGAGGTATCCAGCATCTGAGGTTCGTACAGCAGTATCCACAACTCCTTTGCGGGCTCCGTAGCAGGAAATAATATATTCCGTTAAAGAGAGCCCTTCGCGTAAATTGCTTTGAATGGGTAAATCAATCATTTGTCCTTGAGGATCCGACATTAATCCTCTCATACCTACTAATTGATGGACCTGAGATGCATTTCCTCTAGCCCCCGAAAAAGACATTATATGGACTGGATTAGAAGGATCAGTCATCCTAAAATTAGGATTCATTTCTTGTCGTAAATATTCACTTGTAGCATACCAGATCTCAATGGATTGACGTAATTTTTCTACCGCGTGTACATTCCCATAATGATGGTGTTTTTCCAAAATTAAACTTTGTTGTTCAGCATCTTGTACTAGCCATCCCTTAGAAGGTATTGTTAAAAGATCATCAATTCCTAATGAAATGGATGTAGCAGTGGCTTGCTGGAAACCCAGAGTCTTTACTTGATCCAGGATATGTGATGTATATGCCATTCCAAAGTGATCTATTAATCTGCTAATAAGTCGTTTCATGGCAGTTCCATCTATCGCTTTATTGTGAAAGACTAGATCGGCTCGTTCTGCCATAAGTACCTCCCTATTCAGTTGAGTAGGATTCGACAATGGGTTTGAGTCAGTGATTCGAAGACTGCCTTTCCTCGATCTTGATTAGCGTAGAAATTCACGAATTATAATACTAGTTTAGGCGGGGAGACCCGAATCGAATTATCGCGGGTATCATAGAATTTTTTAGCTTAGGTACTATATGAGCAAGCCCGGCAAAACCCCTGTATGGCTTCTTCTATCTCTCGGTAAAAAGAAATATGACCAACAGTGGTTCGAATGTCTATACAAAGGATTTCTTTTTTGACATTTCTTACTATTAGATAGTGACCATAAATCTCATGATAGGTACCAAAAGAT